ACCGATCCAATCAGAGGAATAATTGGGACTAGGGTCTCGAATTTCTTAATAGAAGTATCTATTAGAAATGAATTCTCTAGCATTTGAATCCTTACCACCGAAGTGTTTAGTCGTACACTTGAAAGATAGCCCAGAAAATATAAGGAATGATTGTATAATTGGTTTATATGGATCCTGTCCGGTAGAGACCACAAGTAAAAATGACATTGCCAAAAATGGACAAGGTGAGATTTCCATTTCTTCATCAGAAGATGAGTCCCCTTTGAAGCCAGAATGGATTTTCCTTGATATCTGACATAATGCATGAAAGGGTCCTTGAACAACCATAGGGTCTTCTGAAAATCATTACGAAGCACTACTACAAGATGTTCTATTTTTCCATAGAAATGTGTTCGCTCAAGAAAAGTTCCAGAGGATGTTGATCGTAAATGAGAAGATTGTTTACGGAGAAACACTAATACGGATTCACATTCATATACATGAGAATTATATAGTAACAAGAAGAATCTTTGATTCTCTTTTGAAAAAAGAGAAATGGATTTCTTTGGAGTAATGAGACTATTCGAATTACGATACTCGTGGAGAAAGAATCGCAATAAATGCAAAGAGGGGGCATCTTGTATCCAGCAGTGAAGGGTTTGAACCAAGATTTCCAGATGGATGGGATGAGGTATTAGTATATCTGACACATAATTTAAATGTGATAATTTGTCCTCGAAAAAGGGAAATATTGAATGAATAGATCGTAAATTATGAGATTTTGCTATTTCTTTTTCTTCTAGGGAAGATACTAATCGCAGCGAGAATGGAATTTCCATAATGACTGCAAAACCCTCTGATACCATTTGAAAATAAAAATTCTTGTTGTGCCCAACGAATCTATTTTCGTTGGAATCATTAACCGAAAGAATCAAATGATTCTGTTGATGCATTCGAGTAATTAAACGTTTCACAATTAGTGAACTGGATTTATTGTCATAACCGAAATTTTCCATAGGTTCGTAAAAAATCGATCCATTTAAACCATGATCATGAGCAAGTGCGTAGATATACTCCTGAAATAGAAGCGGATATAGGAAGTGTTGTTGCCTAGATCTATCTATTTCTAAATATCCTTGTAATTCCTCCATTTGAAATTATACAAAGGCACGGGGGATTTCTTGGGTTATCAAATGATACATAGTGCGATACGGTCAGAACAGGGTATATAGTAAGAAAAGAATAGATACCCCGGAGACGGGGAGTCCAATGAACGGATCCTCTCTCTTTCCATCCAATTTGTTTGTGTTCGTTATAGTTACAAGAGATGGTTAGAAATCCTTTATTTTTGCAACCCGATCGCTCTTTTGACTTTGGAAGAAATTCTCTTTATCAGTATACCGTTTCTTCTACACATTCGTCTCCACTCCATAATAGAGAAAGAATAGTTAATAGTTAGGATTCATGAAAAAAAAAGGAATCGATGATCCACTCACAGGAGAACCCTTTCCCGCATCAGGCACTAATCTATTTTTAACGTCTAATTAGATCGGGTAATCATTCGAATTATGAACCGAGCTCGTTGCTTTTGGTTTCCTTATAATTGGAGCCATTAGGGCTCTATCCATTTATTCACTCGACCAAACTGTGAATTGATTTGGTACCGTTCCAAGAATCAAAACAAGATTTTCTACCGACCCAGGAAGTATTCTCAGAGTTCTCCATTGATACGACATGCTGTTTTTTCCATTCATTCCCTTTCAGGATCAGTCGTGGTCTTACAAACCATACCAATGGTATGGACGAATCTGTTGCTTCATCCAAATGTGTAAAAGATCCTAGCCGCACTTAAAAGCCGAGTACTCTACCGTTGAGTTAGCAACCCGTATAAATATGGTGTGTAGATACGATCGGAATAAAAAAAAAAAAAATAAAGAGATTGGATTGCCCTACCCCATCAAAACATTGAACTAGCAACAAATCTAAAAGAAACATTTGATGATCAATTATGAACATCAAAATGTTCAGATCAGATTCAAATACAACGGATTCACGGATAAATATAGATAGATGTAAAAATTTGTGGACCCTCCTGTTTTGATCATTTTTTTTTTCATTATCTTAAGAAGATACTTCTTGTGTCACAGTGAATCCGGCGAACCTAGTGAAGTAAAGAAACAAACTTATGGGACGTAGATAAATAGATCTATTTATCCACGATCGAATTATATTTGATCGATACACCATTGTCAATATAAATTGAATTTTGAGAAAAAAAAAAATGAAATAAAGAAAATAAAGACTTGTGTTGGATTGGCACTACATAGATAAGAAATGAAGTGTGGGGGGGGGGAATAAATAAAGAAGAAGTAGGAAAAAAATCTCTGGTTTTCAATAGAAGTACAAACAATAGCAAGATTGATCCCTTATTTATTCGTAGAGTCCCAACGAAAACCATCTGATTGATGGCAATCCCCTCAATTGCCAGTTATTTCACTCAATCTTTTTTTTCTATTTCATAAATTTTATTTCGTTTGATTAATTCGAAGTTCCTTAAATACTTCCGCCTTCTTTGAAATATCATGAACAGTTCCTGTAGGTTGAGCGCCTTTTTCAAGGAAATATAGAATAGCAGGAACATTTGAATAAGTTTGGTTCTTTATCGGATCGTAAAAACCCACTTTACGAAGATCTCTTCCTTCTCTTCGGGATCGAACATCAATTGCAACGATTCGATAGATGGCTCATTGGGATAGATATAGATGAACAATGCCCCCCCTAGAAACGTATAGGAGGTTTTCTCCTCGTACGGCTCGAGAAAGAATGATTCGAATTTATGTATTGTATATAGTGGCAAATGGATCCATAAAATCATCAATTAGATTAGGATTTGAGTCGTTTTTTTTTTGGAAGGAATAAAAAAAAAAAGAAATCTCATTCGTACTCATAACTCAAGTTGGGTAATTCTCAAAGAGCTCGAAGGGAAATCCTTAGACATTTATTGAGCCGTCTCTAACCTCTTTTGTTTGTCTCGTCTAGAATCGATTTTCCTTTCTCATTCTGATCTAGTTATTGAGACAATTGAAAATGGCGTTTCCTTGTTCCGGTATCCTTTATCTTTGCTTTGAATCATTGGGTTTAGACATTACTTCGGTGATCCTTAATTGTTTCAAAATGGCAGCAACATACCTTTTGTTCTTTCTATTGAAGAATCATACAAATGGTTGATTCCCCTGTGATACACTTTTGATCGAAATAGTTTTACCAATTCCGACAAATTTTCCTTTTTTTGCTTTTTTATTTGAAACTTGTTCGAATTTGCGATTTCTATATCGAAGATATACTTACGAAGTTGTTCCAACTTATTGACTGGCACTAACCCTAGATCCTTCCCTCTGATAAATGAATCAAGAATTTATGCTCGAGCTCCATCATGTACTATTTACAACCCCCCCAAATGGGGTCCTGGTGGTACAGAACAAACTATGTCGAGCCAAGAGCATCTTCATTGATATATAAAAAAATGGTGGATGCAAGAATCCACAGCCGATCATGTCCTTCAAGTCGCACGTTGCTTTCTACCACATCGTTTCAAACGAAGTTTTACCATAACATTCCTCTAATTTGGACCGGTATGGAATTGATTCAATATGGAATCATGAATAGTCATTGGCTCCATCGGTGCATAGTAGTCCATACTTTATTTTTATATATGTATGAATAGGTATTTCTCTGGGGAAATCTCAGCAAAAAGCCAAATTAACCCATATTCTGTTATAGGAATGAAACACATTTATAAAAAACACGAAGAAATGAGTTGCTTAACACTTATTTATTTACATCTACATCTTCAACATATTGTTATATTGTTCGGGACGATCAATCATGAAAGATCCAATTCCAATTCTTTCTCGAACAACTAAACTAAAGACGAGTCTTTAATTCGATTACCAATACTGGAATTACCAATACTGGAACAAAATAAAATGAGTCATTAACCAAATAAGCTATTCTAATGACCCGGAAAAGTCGCAAGTGACTCGATAGGATAGATTCACCAATCTCACACTTCTTCGAATAGCGAGGATTTATAAGGTAAGGAATCATAAAAAATAAAATGGTTTCAAGAATTTCCTACTTCGACATCATTATCATTACTATAAATAAGTTTTCCTGTAAAGACTGAATTTAATTTGATCTCTAAATCAATCAAATCAACAAGTCGGCACAATCACAACGAGTAACTAAAAAGTTTAGCAGATATCTCATTGATTAAAGAGACGCGAATTCGATCATCATAAGAGAAATCCATGTTTCTTTTCCAATTGAATCATCAATGATTTAAATCAGATGGATGGGTCGAGAAAAAAATCCAATTTAGTTGTTTTCATGGGGATGGATAGAAAAGAGCTCATGGAAGATAAGATTAAGGTCGCTATTCTTTCATCTGATTGAGAAAATCCAAATCGTAGGAGTATGACCTTTCCGTATCCATCAGATACACCGAACAATTGTCACCGGGGGTCATCGTGTATATTTAAGAGATCACAAATCTTTTTCACCGAAACCGAAATACCGGTGTCACTGAAATAGAACAATAAAACTACATATGGGCATGGTTCATTTTCTACGGATTTTGCTTTATTTCAGGTTCAGAAATTTTTCCATTTCCATAAAGATAAACTAAAGTGAATGGAATCTATGAATCCCCCCCCCATCGTTACATTGATTTCCAATTATTCATTGGAGCCTGATGCAAAATAAAAGCAATTAAGTCCAAAGAAAATACATCTGTTCCGTATTGAACTTTATTGTTTGTTAATGAGATCCGGATAACACAGATATTGATTGAAATTGATACCTTCCTTTGCTAATTAACTCGTATCTACACGAATTCTATGGGGATCATGAATCATACTCAAAGCCAATCAAAAAAAGATCCTCTTATGGGATGCTATACCATCTTGTATAGGTACAAAGCCGAATGGGTCCAGATTAATTCGTTGTTTCTATTTTATTTT